TTCTGATCAAACAGACGAAGTCGCTTTAATAGATTATTCTCAACAATCGGATTTTCGTCGAGACATAATAAAAGGATCTATGCGCGCTCAAAGACGTAAAATAACTATTTTTGAATTGTTTCAAGCAAATGTACATTCCCCGTTTTTTTTTGACAGAATAGGCAATACCCCTCTTTTTTTGTTTGATATCTCCGAACTTATTAAATTAATTTTTATAAATAAAATGGGTAAAAACACAGAATTCAAAATTTTGGATTGTGTGGAAGAAGATACAAACGAACAAGAGAAAAAAGAAGCGGACAAAAGAGCGACGGACAGATTAGAAGATCAAGCACGAATAGAAATAGCAGAAGCCTGGGATAGCATTATATTTGCTCAAATAATAAGAGGTTCAATCTTAGTAACACAATCAATTCTTAGAAGATATATTATATTACCGTCATTGATAATAGCTAAAAATATGGGTCGTATGCTATTATTTCAATTTCCCGAGTGGTCCGAGGATTTCAAGGGTTGGAAGAGGGAAATGCATGTTAAATGCACCTATAATGGTGTTCAATTATCAGAAACAGAATTTCCAAAAAACTGGTTAATAGACGGTATTCAAATAAAAATATTATTTCCTTTCCGTTTGAAACCTTGGCACAGATCTAAACTAGCCTCCCCTTATCTAATAAAAAAGAAAGATAAAAAAAACGATGATTTTTGTTTTTTAACAATTTTTGGAATGGAAACTGAACTACCTTTTGGTTCTCCACAAAAAAGATCTTCGTTTTTTGATTCCATTTTTAAAAAACTAAGAACAAAATTTCTGAAATGGAAAACAAATTGTTTTATCGTTCTAATAGAAAGAACAAATTTTGTTCTAATAATCTCAAAAGAAATAAAGACATGGATTATAAAAAACATTATCTTTATACAAAGAATAATAAAAGAACTATTAAAAATAAATCCAACTCTATTTTTTGGGTTGAAAGAAGTATCTGGATCGAATGAAACTAAAAAAGACAAAGATTCGAGAATCAGTAATAATATGATTTATGAATCGTCCAGTCAAATTAAATCTTTCGATTGGACAAATTATTCACTAAAAAAAAAAAAAATAAAAGATCTAACTGATAGAGCAAATCGAATCAGAACTCAAATAGGAAAAATTCTAAAAGACAAAAAAAACAAAAAAGGTAATGATGCTGAAAGATTTGAATCTCCAAAAACTTTCGGTCCGATGCTTAAAAGAAGAAATATTCGATTAATCCGTAAATCCATTTTTTTTATAAAATTTTTCTTTAAAAAGATATATATATATATCTTCTTATTTATTATTAATATTCTTCAGATCAATACACCACTTTTTCTTGAATCAAAAAAAAAATATATAGGTAAATACATTTTCAATATTAAAGCCAATCAAGAAGGTATTGATAAAACAAATCAAAATACAATTAACTTTAGAAAGTCCCTTTCTAATCTTAGTAAGAATTCACAGAACTTATCCTCGTTGTCACAAGCATATGTCTTTTACAAATTATCACAAATCCAAGTTAATAACTTGGATAAGTTACGATTTGTCCTTCAATATAATGGAACATCCCTTTTTCTTACAAACGAAATAAAAGATTATTTTGGAGCCCAAGGAATATTGCATTCCGAATTCCAAAATAAAAAAATTCGGAATTTTGGAATAAATCAATGGAAAACACGGTTAAGGGGTCATTATCAATATAATTTATCTAAGATTGGATGGTCAAAATTAGTGCCAGGAAAATGGCGAAATAGAGTTAATCAAGGTTGGATGGCCAAAAATAAAGATTTAAACAAACGGGATTCTTATAAAAAAGACCAAGTAATTTATTATCAAAAAGAAAATTATTATAAATTACCAAATCAAAAAGACTATGGATATGATCTTTTATCATATCAATCTATATCTTATGAAGATACGAAGAACTCATCTATTTATGTATCACCATTACAAGTAAACAATAACCAAGGGATTTCTTGTAATTACAACACACGGAAATACAAATTATTTGATGGAATAGGAGATATTCTTAGCAATAATTATCTCGGAAAAAATGGTATTGTGGATATGGATAAAAATCCAGATAGAAAATATGGGGATTGGAAAATGATCCATTTGTGTCTTAGAAATACGGTCGATATTGAGACCTGGATCAATACCAACAGTCATAAAAAGACTAAGACTATTAATGGCAAAGAAATAGAGAAGAAAGGTCTGATGATTCATCAACAAATAAAGCCTTCCAATCAAAAAAGGTTTGATTGGATGGGAATGAATGAACAAATACGAAATCGTCCCATATCGAATCTTAAACTTTGGTTCTTCCCCGAATTTGCACTCTTTTATAATTCATATAAAATGAAACCCTGGTTCATACCCATCCAATTACTTCTTTTAAATTTTAATGGAGATGAAAATATTAGTGCAACTAAAAATATCAATGAAAATCCAAAAAAGGATCTTTCATCGAATAAAATAAACTATCTTGAATTAGAAAATAAAAAGAAAAAAGAAAAAGAATCTCCAACTCGAGGGAATCCTAGATCAGATGCACAAAACCGAAGGAATCGCGGATCAGTTCAAGAAGAAGATCTTGAAGAAAATTATGGGGTGGGATCAGATATAAAAAAACGTAGAAAGAAAAAAGAATACCAAAGCAATACAGAAGCCGAACTCCATTTATTTCTTAAAAGATATTTGCTTTTTCAATTGAGATGGGATGATTCTTTAAATCAAAGAATGCTCAATAATATCAAGGTATATTGTTTCCTGCTTAGATTGATAAACCCAAGAGAAATTGCTATATCCTCTATTCAACGGGGAGAAATGAGTCTGGATATAATGCTGATTCAGAAAGATTTAACTCTTACAGAATTAATGAGAAAGAGTCTATTTATTATTGAACCGGTGCGTCTGTCTGTTACAAGGGATAGAAAATTTCTTATGTATCAAACCATAAGTATTTCATTCGTTCATAAGAGTAAGGACAAAGCTAATCAAGGAAACCAAGAAAAAAGATATGTTGATAAACCCATTGCAAGACATCAAAAAATAACTGAAAATCAAAACAAAAATCATTATGTTTTGCCTGTTCCTGAAAATATTTTATCACTTAGACGTCGTAGAGAGTTTAGAATTCTAATTTGTTTGGATTCCAAAAATGGGAACGGTCGCGATAGAAATACAGCATTTTGCGATGGGAAAAACGTAAAAAACTGCGATCAATTTTTGGATAAAAGCACAAATCTTGAGATAGCGAAAAACAAATTAATAAAATTATTTCTTTGGCCGACTTATCAATTAGAAGATTTAGCTTGTATGAATCGCTATTGGTTTGATACCACTAATGGCAGCCATTTCAATATGGTAAGGATAAATATGTATCCACAATGAAGAAGGATGATAGATTTTATCTATGTATCCTGTAGCATATCTGATATATGAAAGCAACCGCATATACACACATATACACATGTGCTATCTTACATTTCATTCTATACTAATTCAATGACGTTGACGTATCAATTAGATCTATCAATAACTCAACGGAATCCTTTTATTTTAATTTCAGCTGAAAAACTTATTATCTTTTATAAGTACCGTCCTTTTCTTTTATATTTCTATTAAATTGAAAATTAGATTGATCATTGACTCATTTTATTTGATAAAAAAACGATTTAATAAAATTAGGAGTCTATAATTTAATTAAGTATACCCAATTAAAGTGGTTGGCATTATTATAATTTTTTATTTCTGATCGGTAAAATTTAGATCTTTCAACAAGAAAATAAAAAAGGGGGAGAATTTTCCATTTTATGGTAAAAAATGTATTCAGTTCAGTTTTTTTGCAAGAAGAAAAAGAAAAAAACCAGGGGTCTGTTGAATTTCAAGTCTTCAATTTCACCAATAAGATACGAAGACTTACTTCACACTTAGAATTGCACAGAAAAGACTATTTATCTCAGCGAGGTCTACGTAAAATTCTGGGAAAACGTCAACGATTACTGACTTATTTTTTAAAGAAAAATAGAGTACGTTATAAAGAATTAATTGGTCGGTTGGATATTCGGGAACTAAAAACTCACTAATTTGAAGAACCTTAAATTATTTGATTTATTATATCTTGAATTTTGATAAATTTATTTTTGTTTTCAGTAATTCATGGAAGAATGAATCGGGGAAAAACCTATGAATGTACCAGCTACCAGAAAAGACCTCATGATAGTAAATATGGGTCCTCATCACCCATCCATGCATGGGGTTCTTCGGCTCATCATTACTCTAGATGGTGAAAATGTTATTGACTGTGAACCAATATTGGGTTATTTACACAGAGGGATGGAAAAAATTGCAGAAAACCGAACAATTATACAGTATCTGCCTTATGTAACACGTTGGGATTATTTAGCTACTATGTTCACAGAAGCAATAACCGTAAATGCACCAGAGCAATTAGGAAATATTCAAGTACCGAAGAGAGCCAGCTATATCAGAGTAATTATGTTGGAGTTGAGTCGTATAGCTTCTCATTTATTATGGCTTGGTCCCTTTATGGCAGATATTGGTGCACAAACCCCTTTCTTCTATATTTTTAAAGAAAGAGAATTAGTATATGATTTATTCGAAGCTTCCACTGGTATGAGAATGATGCATAATTATTTTCGTATCGGAGGAGTGGCTGTTGATCTACCTCATGGCTGGATAGATAAATGTTTGGATTTCTGTGATTATTTTTTAACAGCGATTTCTGAATATCAAAAACTTATTACACGAAATCCTATTTTTTTAGAACGAATTGAGGGAGTGGGCATTATTAATGGAGAGGAAGCAATAAATTGGGGTTTATCAGGACCAATGCTACGAGCTTCCGGAATACAATGGGATCTTCGTAAAATTGATCATTATGAGTGTTATGGCGAATTTGATTGGGAAATTAAATGGCAAAAAGAAGGAGATTCATTAGCTCGTTATTTAGTACGAATCAGTGAAATGACGGAATCTATAAAAATTATTCAACAAGCTCTGGAAGGAATTCCAGGAGGGCCCTATGAGAATTTAGAAATCCGATGCTTTGATAGAGTAAGCGATCCTGAATGGAATGATTTTGAATATAGATTCATTAGTAAAAAACCTTCGCCCACTTTTGAATTATCGAAACAGGAACTTTATGTGAGAGTAGAAGCACCAAAGGGCGAGTTGGGAATTTTTTTGATAGGAGATCAAAATGTTTTTCCTTGGCGATGGAAAATCCGACCACCCGGTTTTATCAATTTGCAAATTCTTCCTCAGTTAGTTAAAAGAATAAAATTGGCTGATATTATGACGATACTAGGTAGTATAGATATCATTATGGGAGAAGTTGATCGTTGAAATGATAATTGATACAACAGAAGTACAAGATATCAATTCGTTTTCAAAATTGGAATACTTCTTAAAGGAGGTCTATGGGATTATATGGATGCTTATCCCTATCTTGACTCTTGTATTGGGAATTACAATAAGTGTACTAATAATTGTATGGTTAGAAAGAGAAATATCCGCAGGGATACAACAACGTATTGGACCTGAATACGCTGGCCCTTTTGGAATTCTCCAAGCGCTAGCAGATGGGACAAAACTACTTTTAAAAGAAAATATTATTCCATCTAGAGGAGATATCAGTTTATTCAGTATCGGACCATCCATAGCGGTCATATCAATTCTACTAAGTTATTCGGTAATTCCTTTTGGCTATCACCTTGTGCTAGCCGATCTCAATATTGGTGTTTTTTTATGGATCGCTATTTCAAGTATTGCTCCCATTGGACTACTTATGTCAGGATATGGATCAAATAATAAATATTCTTTTTTGGGTGGTTTACGAGCTGCTGCTCAATCAATTAGTTATGAAATACCATTAACTCTATGTGTATTATCAATATCTCTACGTGCGATTCGTTGAGACATAAACTTTTTCTATTTCTTTTTACTTTATTTTTATTTCTAGAAAAGGTTTGAATAGATATCTTCATTTATTTGTTTATCATTTTGGTTGACGAACTAAATCAGATAGTTATATGAGTGAAAGAAAACAGCTTAGAAGTTCGCAGTAAAAAGATCGAGTCTCATTTCCTATGTACCAGGATTAAGCAAAAATAAATATAAGCAGTAAAGACTGTTTACCCCAAGATTGGTTGATTGGACATCATATCATAGCTTGAAGCGGGTTCAAAAGATTAACTATATGGAGTTTTCACTATCGTTTGTATGTATTTACATATATGTATTACCATAATGGGTGATTCTGCAAAAATAAGTGGATGGTTAGAAACACCAAAATTACACAAAGGATTAGTAATAGAGATTATGTAAATTACCCAAAGGGGCATTTTTTTCTGCATAAAGGGAATACTAATTGGGGCTTTAAGTTGGTAGAAATGATCAGGTAGTACTCCCCATGATTCCGATCCAGAGTATGCTCCTATCCACCAATTAAAGAAATGACTATTAGGAACGAAATAATCCTTTACTTTTTTTCAATACCTTTTTGAGAAAGCCGAGTAGGAACGAAAAAAAAAATTCTTATTAAATAAAGTGATAAAATAAAGGATGAGATCAATTCAGAAGTACTTAATTAGTATTATAGTAGACAGAATTCCATTGGTCTAATTCGGGACCTTTCAATAGATTTGTACTCTATCTAGAACATATTAAGATAAAGAATGCGGATCCGGTCCTTAGATTTATTTGTGGTTCTCGAGGAGCCGTATGAGGTGAAAATCTCACGTACGGTTCTGTAATAGCGATGGGAACAGTGATGTTATCACCGACTATGATTATCTAACAGTTCAAGTACAGTTGATATAATTGAGGCACAGTCAAAATATGGTTTTTGGGGGTGGAATTTGTGGCGTCAACCTATAGGGTTTATCATTTTTCTAATTTCCTCCCTAGCAGAATGTGAGAGATTACCTTTTGATTTACCAGAAGCAGAGGAAGAGTTAGTAGCAGGTTATCAAACCGAATATTCAGGTATAAAATTTGGTTTATTTTATGTTGCTTCCTATTTAAATCTACTAGTTTCTTCATTCTTTGTAACAGTTCTTTATTTGGGTGGGTGGAATCTATCTATTCCGTACATATTTATTCCTCAACTTTTTGAAATAAATAAAGCGAGTGGAGTTTTTGGAACGATACTTGGTCTTTTTATTACATTAGTGAAAACATATTTGTTTTTGTTCATTCCTATAACAACAAGATGGACTTTACCTAGGCTAAGAATGGACCAATTATTAAATCTTGGATGGAAATTCCTTTTACCTATTTCTCTAGGTAATCTATTATTAACAACTTCTTCCCAACTCCTTTCACTGTAAATAAACTATTTTTTATTCACGACTTATATCAAACAAGAGAAAGAAACAAAATTACTCATAGATATTCACGATATGTTCCCTATGGTAACCGGGTTCATGAATTATGGTCAACAAACAGTACGA